GAGTTAAGAATAACAAGTTCTTTATTACCCAAAAGAGAATAACCACTTAGAATAATGAAACAGATTATATTTGTCGAGAAGTGCAAAATCGTATGAATACGACCCTCGTTGTGTATCTTTATTAATTGGATTGTTTCTTTGTGAATTCCTATACGAAGGTTTTGTAGATGTGTCTCCGAGTATTCCTTAATCATTTCCTCTAAGAAGAGGAGTTCCTCTAATTCTATGAATTTTTCTAGAATACTCTTTTCTTCAATATCATTCAAAAAAGGTTCGGATTGCCTAGTATTCCACCAATAAGTAACCCAGGATTCCATACTTTTTTGAAATGAGAGAGAAATCCACCAGGGCAAAAATACTATAGATGCAAGATATAAAAGAGGAGTGAATGCTTTCTTTTTTTCCATTTTTTCATCTCTGAATTGTTAATGAACCCATCTCATTCGTCGACTCTATGTAATCTAATATTTCTCTCAGGCATCAGTTCTATTACAAGTTATCGAACCTATGAATCTAGAAAAAAATACAGAAATAGACGAAAAATTGGAATGAATAAATAATCAAAAAATATTGATTCCCTATATCTCAATTGGTCAAATTCGAAGCACATATCTCCTTTCGATGAATGCCCGGAAAATTTGAAATAATGAATATGAATACAGATTTTGAGACGAAAGAACTCCTTTTCTATCATTATATCAAAATCTCTAATATTTCGAAAAAATTGAACTTACTATGAGTAGTCAGGGATAGAATAATTGAGCGAAATTTCTGAAGAATATTGTGAAAAATGAGCGGCAAAAAACGACAGAAATGGGCTAGTTATCATTATAAGAGATTCAATTTTTTGGTCATTAAGGAGCACAAAAAGTATAAAAAGAAGCTTCGAAAAAATTATAAGATCTGATCTCTAAAGTCTCAATTACAACAAGTTTAAAAAGGGGGAATTTCCTTATTTCTAAATGGTTGATTATGAGATATTTCGATTTGTTTCTTATTTTTTTATTGAATTGAGTTGTGTATATTTCGATACATATATAAGATCCCCAAAAGAGTTTTTTTTTCTACTTGTTCCATATATATCTGCTTTGACTCGAATGAATGTTCTGAAGAAACCTCAATTAAGTTATGTTATGGAAAAAGAGGATTCTTGCGTTTTTACCCTCCTGCTGAGAAAGCATTCATTTCTCGGCTCATTTCTTAAAATACTTCAATTGGTACACGCAAGAAATAGGCCAATTCAGCAGCTTTTTGTTCCATTTCCCGTGGAGTAAAATTCTCATCAGTACGAGTCAATGGAATGGCTCCCTGGCCTCTGATATCCATATAAAGGACACGACGAGCATAAATACCTTCTTTAACTTCTATTCTGACGGACTGAATATCTTTTATAAGAAATCGGAGGAAGACCCGACGATTTTTTCCAGGAAATCCCCAACGAAAGATACACACTATTCCTTCTTTTCTATCAAATCGATCATAACCACTACCTACATTCCACGAAATTGTGCACCACAAATAGGAGCTAATAAAAAGACCCGCGATCCCATAGAAAGACATCACAATTCCTTGTGGAAAAAAAACGATTTCCTGAGACGGAAATAAAGATATCAAATTTCTACCAAGATAACTCGAGGTTCCAACCAACAAGAATCCTAATGAACCTAAAAAAAGGATAACAGCCCAGCAGAAATTACTTGTTTTTCGAGCCCCCGTTATAGGTTCTATCCATATATGTTCTGATCGACAACTCATACTTGATCCAGTTGATTTTTTTGGAATTGAGAGAATACCCCAAATGAATTTGACTTTAGTCCTTTTGTTTCCGAAGTAACTCGCATCAACTAGCACTAGTTTGATGTGACCCTTTAGGAGTAATTCATTAAATTCGTTAGATCTAAACTAATAACATACCCTTCGTATGATCTCACTAAAGATAGCCAAATAGATAGACCAACTTTACAGTTCAGCTATCCGTCGATTCGGGTCTATTTGAAAATAGCTAGAATCCATTGACCCCTATAGCATTTTATGGAGACATAAGAGTTTTTCGGCGGAAGCCGCTTATACTATACCATATTTTGCTAAATGGATATCTGTGTTATGATACAAACGTCAGTTTTGAAAAAAAAAATAGATGAGATTTTGTGCCATCGGCTCTAAACAATCTTGTTTTTTTGAACATGAAGAAATAAAGAAGCCATTGCGATTGCCGGAAATACTAGGCCTACTAAAGGCACCAAAACAGAGGGAAAGTTAAGAGTTGTCATAGAATGGGTACCTCGATTTACTATTTGTACCTGTTATTATTATTTATATTTTATATTTATTATTTATAATATAAAGATATCTTATTATATATAAAGATATTTTATTATAATTTGATAATTCTAAATTGGAATTATTATTATTACTTAATATGTATTAAGTATAAATCTAAGTATCTATCTAAGTGAGTATATAATGTAGTTTTTCATCTTTCTACATGAAAGATTTGAAA